GACCCGATGCCTGACTATTAAAAGGATCATTTTGATAGAATGAAGCATGTATTATTTACTCGTGTCTTATAATTAATGGAATTACACCATCTCCTCTAAACTCAAAATTTATTATACCTATATAATAAATTACAAATATATTATTTATAAAGATAAGCTAAACAAGCTAAAGGGTTCATACCCCTTATATAAGAGTCCAACCTCTTTCTTTTTAATGTTAATAAAAAATTATCAAATAATATTTTTATTATTTTTAACCATGGGAATCTTAATCGCCGTGTCTTCAAATTCATGATTTTTATGCTGGCTAGGTTTGGAAATTAATTTAATAAGAATAATCCCCCTTATTATTATTAAGTTAAATTCCACATTCACTGAGGCAGCAATTAAATATTTTCTAACCCAAGCCATAGCTTCTCTAATTATAATTATTTCATCTATATTAGAAAATTCTCTATTTAATATATTTTTAATGCAAGAATCAAGATTAATAATTTTATTAGCTCTTTCTATTAAATCAGGCTTAGCCCCGTTCCACTACTGATTCCCTCAAGTTATATTACTAATAAAATGATTTCAATGCTCCATTATTTTAACAATTCAAAAAATTGCCCCATTTATACTTATATCTTTTCTTCCATGTAATAAAATAATTTTTTTTATTGTGATAATATCTGCCATAGTAGGGTCATTAGGAGGATTAAATCAATTAATTATAAAAACCATTTTAACTTTTTCTTCTATTGCCCATAGTAGATGAATACTATTATTAATTTTCTACTCTATGAATTCATGAATATTTTATTTCATTATTTATAGTATGATTATTCTTACAATAATTTTTTTAATTAATTTTATTAATTTATCAACCCTAAGTGAAATAAATAATTCTAAAATGTCTAATATTAATAAATTAATTTTTATTGTTAATATTTTATCCTTAGGGGGGCTACCCCCATTTATGGGATTTTTAGCTAAATTAAATGCTATCTTTGTATTCATATTTAAAATTAGAACTTTTGTAATATTAATTTTAATTACAGCTTCTTTGGTCTCACTATTTTATTACTTAAAGATTTCTTATTTTATTATTATAAGAAATAATCAAGAAACAAATATTTCAATAAAATATAATTCTTTAATTATAAAAATTTTATTTACTATAACTATGACCGGTAATATCTTTACACCCATTATAGTTTCTTTAACTTAATTCTTATAAAAGTTTTAAGTTAAAGAAACTAAAGACCTTCAAAGTCTTAAATAAATATATGATTTAAACTTTACAAGCTTAAGGGTTCCCCCACTCTAAGATTTGCAACCTTAATTCATATTTGAATATTAAACAAATAATTAACCAAAAGAAAAATAATTTCTATGATTAAATTTACAGTTTAATGCCTGACTTCAGCCATTCGGTTCTAGTGATGACTCGATGAGTTTTCTCTACCAATCATAAGGACATTGGAACCATATATTTAATTTTTGGAGTTTGAGCAGCTATGGTAGGAACAGCATTTAGTGTGCTAATTCGATTAGAATTAGGTCAACCAGGCTCATTTATTGGTGACGATCAAATTTACAATGTAATAGTAACAGCCCATGCCTTCATCATAATTTTTTTCATGGTTATACCCATTATAATTGGGGGATTTGGTAATTGATTAGTGCCATTAATAATTGGAGCACCTGATATAGCTTTTCCTCGTATAAATAATATAAGTTTTTGACTTTTACCCCCTTCACTCATTTTACTTTTAACAGGAGGTTTAGTGGAAAGAGGGGCCGGAACAGGTTGAACAGTGTACCCCCCTCTTTCCGCTGGAATTGCTCATGCTGGAGCTTCAGTAGATTTATCTATTTTTAGTTTGCACTTAGCTGGTGCGTCATCTATCTTAGGGGCAGTAAATTTTATTACCACCATTATTAATATACGAACTATAGGAATACATTGAGATCGCACACCATTATTTGTATGATCAGTGTTTTTAACTGCTATTCTTTTACTTCTATCTCTCCCTGTATTAGCAGGGGCTATTACTATACTTCTTACCGATCGTAATTTGAATACATCATTTTTTGACCCGGCAGGAGGAGGGGATCCAATTTTATACCAACATTTATTTTGATTTTTTGGGCACCCAGAAGTTTACATTTTAATTTTACCAGGATTTGGTATAGTATCACATATTATTACATTTGAAAGAGGAAAAAAACAAACATTCGGTCAATTAGGTATGATCTATGCTATAATAGCTATTGGTTTATTAGGGTTTATCGTTTGAGCACACCATATATTTACTGTTGGTATGGATGTAGATACACGAGCTTACTTTACAGCAGCCACTATAATTATTGCCGTTCCTACGGGGGTAAAAATTTTTAGTTGAATGGCTACTCTGCAGGGGAGTTTACTTATTATAACACCGGCGTTACTATGAGCAATAGGGTTTGTATTTCTATTTACTGTTGGAGGGTTGACAGGTATTATTTTAGCTAATTCATCTATTGATATTGTATTACACGATACATACTATGTAGTAGCTCATTTCCATTATGTGTTATCTATAGGAGCAGTTTTCGCAATTATAGGAGGTTTAATTCATTGATTCCCTTTATTCTCAGGAGTAAATTTAAATTCCAAGTGATTGAAAATTCAATTTTCAATTATATTTCTAGGAGTAAATTTAACATTTTTTCCACAGCATTTTCTAGGTTTAAATGGTATACCCCGTCGCTATTCAGACTATCCAGATGCCTTTACATCATGAAACGTTGTATCTTCTATGGGAAGATATACTTCATTAGTAGCAGTTCTAATCTTTAGTTTTATTATTTGAGAATCATTATCATCTAATCGTCCTTGCATTAATAATTTTATTTATTCTTCTTCAATTGAATGAATTCATAATACTCCTCCCGCTGACCACTCATATAGTGAATTAACTTTAATTTCTAACTAATTAATTCATTCTATTATGGCAGATTAGTGTAATGAACTTAAAATTCATAAATGAAATTTTTATTTATTTCTTTTAGAAATCTCTACTTGATCGGCATTAGGGTTTCAAAACGCTTCATCACCATTAATAGAACAACTTATTTTTCTTCATAATCACGTTATAACAATTTTAATTTTAATGATTACTATTGTGGGGTTTAATTTAATAACTACTATTTTTAATGTAACCGTAGACCAGCACATATTAGAATCACAAGAATTAGAATTATTTTGAACTATTGTTCCAAGATTTATTTTAATTTTTATTGGGCTACCTTCAATTCGTCTTTTATATTTATTAGACGAAATCTACTCTCCAAATATTACTTTAAAGGTTATTGGGCATCAATGATATTGATCTTATGAATATTCAGACTTCAATAATGTTGAATTTGATTCATATATAATTCCATCCAACGAAATAACTAATAAGTCTTTTCGAGTATTAGATGTAGATAACCGAACTGTGATTCCTATAAATTCACAAATTCGTACTCTAATTACCGCTACAGACGTTCTACACTCTTGAACTATCCCAAGAGCTGGTATTAAAGCTGACGCAGTGCCAGGACGCTTAAATCAAGTTAATTTCAATATAAGACGGCCAGGAGTTTATTTCGGTCAATGTTCAGAAATCTGTGGGGCTAATCACAGATTTATACCAATTGTTATAGAAAGAGTTGCCCCTTCTACATTTGTAAGTTGAATTAAAAAAATAATTTAATCATTAAATGACTGAAAGTAAGTAACGGTCTCTTAAACCGCAATATAATATTTTAACAACTATTTTTAATGACCAAAAATTAGTTAATGTTTTATAATAAAATTTTGTCAAAATTTAGTAATTAATAAATATTTTTGTATCCCACAAATATCACCTCTCAAATGACTAAATTTGTTTATTTTATTTTGTGCACTTTTAATTTTTATTGTTATCAAAATATACTATCTAAAATATTCATCCAATAGATTAAATTTAATAAAAAATGTTAATAATGAAAATACAATTAATTGAAAATGATAATAACTAATTTATTTTCAGTTTTTGACCCCTCTTCAACTTTTAATATATCGATAAATTGATTAAGAAGTTTAATTATAATGTTAATTTTATCGTCAATATTTTGAGTTATCCCTAGAAAAAATTTATACATATTAAAATTTGTTTCATTAAAACTTCATAGTGAATTTAAAACATTAATAGGCCCCAGAGCTTTTATAGGAAGATCTGTAATATTTATTACACTATTCATTTTTATTGTAATTAACAACTTCATAGGTTTATTTCCTTATATTTTTACAGCGTCCAGTCATATAACATTAACCCTAACCCTAAGACTACCTATTTGAATTTCACTAATATTATTAGGTTGAATTAATTATACAACTCACATATTTGCCCATTTAGTACCTCAAAGTACACCAGGGCCTTTAATACCATTTATAGTATTAATTGAATCTATTAGAAATGTAATTCGTCCTTTAACACTAGCTGTCCGATTAATGGCCAATATAGTAGCAGGACACTTACTTATAACATTATTAGGAAACCAAACAGCAAATGCTAGAAGATTTGTCTTAATAGGATTAATTTTAACCCAAATCTTATTACTTACTTTAGAATCAGCAGTTGCAGTAATTCAATCTTATGTGTTTGCAGTATTGTCCACTCTGTATGCTAGAGAAATCACATCTCATTAATGATAATTAAAAAAAATCATTCATTTCATTTAGTTGACTTAAGCCCATGACCTGTTATAGGAGCTGTGTCCGCGTTAGTTCTAACTACAGGTATAGTAAAATGATTCCAAGAATTTAATATAAATTTATTTAAATTAGGAATATTAATTGTAATTATAACTAGAATCCAATGATGACGTGATATTAGACGAGAAGGAGCTTTCCAAGGACTACACACAGAAATTGTAGTAAAAGGATTAAAATGAGGAATAATTCTTTTTATTACTTCAGAAGTTTTATTTTTTTTCTCTTTTTTTTGAGCCTTTTTCTGAAGAAGTCTATCACCAACCATAGAAATTGGCCTTCAATGACCCCCATCTGGTGTTATTCCATTTAACTGTTTTCAAGTACCCCTATTAAATACAATTATCTTATTAGCCTCTGGTGTAACGGTAACTTGAGCTCATCATAGTCTTATAGAAAATAATTACAGACAAACTTTAATAGGATTACTAATAACTGTAGTATTAGGATTATATTTTACATCTCTCCAAGCTCTAGAATATTGAGAGTCATCCTTTAATATTTCTGACTCAGCATACGGGTCAACATTTTTCATCGCAACAGGATTTCATGGAATTCATGTAATTATTGGGACCACTTTTCTACTAGTGTGCTTAATTCGTCATATTAATAATCAATTTTCAATAAACCACCATTTCGGGTTTGAAGCAGCAGCATGATACTGACACTTCGTAGATGTAGTATGACTATTTTTATTTATAACTATTTACTGATGAGGTAGTTAAATATTATATATTACTATATTAATATATAATATAATAATATTTATAGTATATAAGTACATTTAACTTCCAATTAAAAAGATCTAACTAGATAAATATAATAATTTTAATTATTGTATTATCTATGGGGTGATCAGTTATTTTAATCATCCTAAATTCCACAATTAGAAAAAAAAAAATTATAGAACGAGAAGCCCCATCAGCATTTGAATGCGGGTTTGAACCTAAAAGATCAGCTCGAATACCTTTCTCACTACGATTTTATTTGATTGCAAGAATCTTTTTAATTTTCGATGTAGAAATTGTCCTTTTAATTCCCGTTCCCATCATTTATAATATTAGTAATATTTTAGTACTAACCATACTAACATGATTTTTTATTTCAATTTTAATAATTGGGCTATACCATGAATGAAATCAAGGAGCCTTAGAATGAGATAAATAGAATTGTAGTTAAATATAACATCTGGGTTGCATTCAGAAAGTACTAAATTTTAAGTCTATTTTTAATAAGAAGCGAACATTGCACTCAGTTTCGACCTGAAAATAGGATATATATAATACCCTTATTTTAACTGAAGCCAATATTAGGCTTATCACTGTTAATGATAGAAAGGCTTTAACCCCCTGTTAAAAAGAAAGAAAAGTAATTCAAATTTAAGCTGCTAACTTAAAATTTTAGCGGTTAGTACCGCTATTTTCTTTTATTTTATATTAGTTTAATTAAAACAATGTATTTTCGTTACATAGATGAAAAATTTCATATATATATATATATATATATATATATATATATATATATATATAACACTTAAAAATATAAATATTACCCTAACATCTTCAATGTTATGCTCTAATTAAGCTATTTAAATAAAAATATATAAATAATATAAAAATTATAACAAAAAAAATAAATAAATAATATTTAATATTTAAAAAGTTTCTATAATCAATAATAGAAGCTCTATTTGAAAAGTATAAAATTACTCCTTGTCCTCCTATATATTCCAACCAACCTTGGTCTATATATTTAATTAATTTTAAACCCAATCTTAAAATAGGTATTAATAATATAGTAGATAATATCGGTAAAAATCATATACTTCCCGCATATTTAATAATTATATTAGTATAATTATTAAGTTGAATAGTTTTAATATTTAATATTCAAAATATTAATATAAATATTATAACAATTATGATTAATAAACTAGTTTTAACAAAGAATGGTAAAAACACATATACAGAGGGGAATAATTTTGCCCCTATAAAACAACCCCCATACATAGATAGAAATATAAGACCTCCCATTGGGTATGTCATCCCTAAGGTTTCCCCTAGATTCAACAAAGCACGAACCCCTATATTATTAAAAAAAATAAAATATATTAGCCGAACAGAATAGGTCAAAGTAAATAATGTTGCTAAAAAAATAATAAAAAATATAATTGTATTTATTCTTTTTATAAAGAATATTTCTAAAATTAAATCCTTAGAATAAAATCCCGATAAAAAAGGAACCCCACATAAAGCTATTGAAGAACAAATAAAAAAAAAAGAAGTAATGGGACAAGAAATTATTAATCTACCCATATGACGAATATCCTGAGTATCCCCTATAGAATGAATATAACACCCCGCGCAAAGAAATAAGAGAGATTTAAATATAGCATGCGTCATTAAATGAAAAAAAGAAAATTCTACCATACCTAATCTTAAAGTTATAACTATTAAACCTAGTTGGCTTAGTGTAGATAAAGCAATAATTTTTTTTAAATCATTTTCATAATTTGCTCCTAACCCCGATATAAATATAGTAAAGCACCCAATATAAAATAAAAATATATTAAACCCAATTATGTAATTAAATCGAATCAATAAATAAACACCTGCTGTCACTAGTGTAGAAGAGTGTACTAATGCCGACACCGGAGTTGGGGCAGCTATAGCTGCAGGGAGTCACGCAGAAAATGGAATTTGAGCTCTTTTTGTTATAGCGGCTATAAAAACACACACTATTAATATTAACCCGACATTATCCTTATAAACTATTTGTAAATAAAAAAAATTTCAGCTACCAAAATTTATTAATCAAGCAATTCTAATTAAAATGGCCACATCTCCTACACGATTAGATAAGATAGTGATTATACCGGCATTAGCTGATTTAATATTTTGGTAATAAATCACTAAACAATAAGACACCAAACCTAATCCATCTCACCCTAATAAAATTCTAATTAAATTAGGACTTAAAATTATTAATATTATTGATAAAACAAATATAAACACCAATATAATAAATCGAACAAAATGCTTATCACCCTCCATATAATAGGTTCTGTAAAATATTACTATAGAGGAAATAAATATTACTAAACCTATAAAGCCTAATCTTATTCAATCAAAAATAAAAGTCATAATAATAGACGATGAATTTAAACTAATAATTTCTCACTCAACGAAATATACCACTGCCCCAAAATAAAATTTAAATCTAAATATTATTATTATTAAACCTAAAATTATCAATATAAAACCTAAATAATAAGTGATCAAATTAAAAACTATCAATACCTAAAAGAAAATTCTATCTATAAATTCACACTCTATAATTTTTTTTAAACTATTTAGGTATAACACAATAAAAAACCCAGGTGTTAAAATAAGTAAATTTACTGGTAAAATATGTAATACTATTAAATTAACCTCACGAATATTAACTATAGTAAGTCTGTATATATAATTATAAATCTTCCCGTGTTGAGAATAAGAATATATAAATAACGTAAATACTGCCCCTATAAATGAACCCAATGGAAAAATTAAAATTATTAAAAAATCATAGCCTATAATTCTAACCATTAAAAAAATTTCAGAAAGCAAATTAATTGTAGGGGGAGCGGCAATATTGGCAGCTCTTAATATAAAGAATATTAAAGAAAGGACAGGAAATATTAAAATTAACCCCTTATTAATATAAAAACTTCGTCTTCCTAAACGTTCATAATATAAGTTAACCGCACAAAATAAACCAGAAGAAGAAACACCATGTCTAATTATTATTATATAACTACCATTATAACCTCAAATGTAATATCCTATCACACCACAAATAACCATGGATATATGAGCTACCGAAGAATAAGCCACAAGAGCTTTAAAATCATTTACGCGACAACAAATAATTCCTACATAAACTATTCTTATTAAACTCAATCCAATTATATAACCTCTAAATTTTAATACTAATGGGTAGTTTATTAAAAATAAACGTATTAAACCACACCCCCCCAATTTTAATAAAACCCCTGCTAAAATTATAGACCCGGCTACCGGAGCTTCAACATGAGCCTTGGGGAGTCATAAATGAGTTATAAACATAGGCAATTTTACTATAAAAGCTATAACACCCCCTAAAAAGAATAGTAAACTAATAATAAAACTTATTGAATTAGATTCTCTAATTATATAAAATTCAAACCCTCCTATGGTGTAATAATAAATAATTAAAACTAATAATAATGGTAAAGAGGCAGTCAACGTATAAAAAATAAAATATAGGCCAGCTTGAAGACGCTCAGGTTGATAACCCCAACCTAAAATAATTAATAATGTGGGAATTAAAGAAGCCTCAAAAAAAAAATAAAATATTATATAATTATCAACCACAAAAGTAATTATCAAAACTAAAAGCAATGAGACCAACATAAATATAAAATAATTAAAAAATTCAAAAAAACGTTTAATCCTATAACTAGACAAAACCATAAGTATTCTAATTCAAATAGACAATAAAATTAACCCAAACCCTAATGAATCAATAACCATAGAATAGCCTACTAATATTTCGTCTATGATAATATTATTAAACATAAATATTAAACAGATGCTAATTATTAACAAAATAAACAATTTTAATAATAGTACGTCTAATAAATGCACAAACATAAAAAAAGATATAATAATTATAAATAAATATTTTATCATTAAATTACTAATTAAACTAAATTAAAAGACTTAAAATAGTCACCCCCATGAGTTCGCATTATAATTACTAAAATAGATAACCCTATAACGCCTTCACAAGCAGTGAAAGTTAAAAAAAATAAAGAATAAAATAAATCTCTAGTCCCCATGAATATAAAAAAAATATAAAATACACCTAAACTCATATATTCTAATCTTAATAGTATAGATAAAAGATGTTCACGCTTAGACACAAAATTCACATTCCAGAAAGAAAAAATAAAAAATCTTGTTATTATGATTTTATAGTTTAAAAAAAACATTAATTTTGTAAATTAAAATTTGATTATTTTTCATTAAATCTTCAGAAAAAGGATTACCCCATGTTTAACTTCCAAAGCCAATATTTTTATTAAATTAAATTCTGCTCGAAATTAAATTAATTATAATAAGTTCTATTATTATTTCTTCAATCATCATAATTAATGTCCACCCTATAACATTAATAATTATAATTTTAACCCAAGTATTACTAATTTGCTTAATGAATTGAGGGGTAAATAAAATAAGATGATTTTCCTATGTTCTATTTTTAATTTTTTTGGGGGGATTAATGGTACTTTTTATTTATATTACAAGATTAGCTTCTAATGAAAAATTCAATTTTAACTTAAATTTAGTAATAACAAATATTATATGAGTAATTATTGCAACAGTGTTATTTTTTATAATAATAAAAAATGAACAATATAATTTATTAAGATGATTTATTAGATTAAAATCTTTTAACGAAATATACTCATTTAGAATATCCCTAATCTCTTTAATAACAATAATTTATTTATTTTTAACTCTGATTGTTGTAGTGAAAACAGCCTCTAAATATGAAGGCCCCCTACGAAATATAATTTTTTAAAAATATAATGATATTATTACGTAAAACACACCCATTAATTAAAATGGCCAATAACGCCCTAATTGATTTACCCGCCCCTATTAATATTTCAAGATGATGAAATATAGGTTCAATCCTGGGATTATGTCTAGTGACCCAAATTGCCACAGGTTTGTTTTTAGCAATGCACTATACTGACGATGTTTTAATATCGTTTAATAGAGTAGCCCATATTACACGAGATGTTAATTATGGGTGATTACTACGCACAGTCCATGCAAATGGAGCATCTTTATTTTTTCTAGCCCTATATTTACATGTGGGACGAGGCATATATTATCACTCTTATATATTTATAATAACTTGATTAGTGGGAGTGGTAATTTTATTTTTATTGATAGCTACTGCTTTTATAGGTTATGTGTTAATTTGAGGGCAAATATCATTTTGAGCTGCAACAGTTATCACAAATCTATTATCCGCCATTCCTTATCTAGGAAATATGTTAGTACAATGAATTTGAGGGGGATTTGCTGTTGATAACGCTACTTTAACACGATTTTTTACCTTTCATTTTATTTTACCGTTTATTGTGGCAGCTATAACTCTAATTCATTTAATGTTTCTTCATCAAACAGGTTCCAACAATCCACTAGGATTGAATGCTAATGTTGATAAAATCCCATTCCACCCTTATTTTACTATAAAAGATCTTTTTGGGTTTATATTAATCATATGATTATTTTTAATATTAACCTTAACTAATCCATATCTTTTTGGTGACACAGAAAATTTTATCCCGGCAAATCCTCTAGTGACGCCAGTACATATTCAACCTGAATGATATTTTTTATTTGCCTATGCTATTTTACGCTCAATCCCTAACAAATTGGGAGGAACAGTTGCGTTAGTAATATCTATTGCCATTTTATTTATTCTACCATTTACGCAAAAAAGTAATAAACGAGGGAATCAATTTTACCCTATGTGTCAATTCATATTTTGAATAATAATTAATATTGTTATTTTATTAACTTGAATTGGAGCTCGCCCAGCAGAGGACCCTTATATTTTAGTAGGACAAATTTTAACTTCTGTTTACTTCTTATATTTTATTATAATTCCTTTAATAATAAACATATGAGATTCAACCACCAATAAAATTTAATTAATCATTTATCTTAATTAAAGTCTTTACCTTGAAAGTATTTTATAAGAGTTTAAATCTCTTAATGATTTAGGCTTTAAAAAAAAACAAAAATAATACTAACTATTTATTATAAAACTATTCTCTATTTCATGAGATGAGCAACTCCCTCCCCCCAAATAATTTCAAAACTTAAATAATGCCACATTAAATTAATTTTCACGCCGTTTGTATATTAAAATGGTATAAACTAAGCTACGTAATGGAATAAAATATTAACACACAATAAAAATTTTATTGTGTGTTAATATTAAATAATAAGGGACTTAATAGTAATATAAAAAAATAATAATCCTAAAGATAAAGGTAAAAAACTTTTTCAAGCTAGATATATAAGTTTATCGTAACGATACCGTGGTAAGGTGCCCCGCATTCAAATAAATCAATAACACAAAATTCCACCTGTAAAATTTAATAAAATTAATCTATGTGTTACACCTAAAAATATAACAACAAACAAAAAACTTATAAAAATAATTCTACCATATTCAGCTAAAAATAACAAAGCAAATCCTCCTCTTCCATATTCAATATTAAATCCTGAGACTAATTCAAACTCCCCTTCTGCAAAATCAAAAGGAGTACGATTAGTTTCAGCTAAGATAGATACACCCCAACAAATTTTCAATGGAAAAAAAATTATAAAAAACCACAAAAATATTTGATAATATTCAAAAACATTTATTAAATATTTCATTAAAAAAAAAATAAAAGATAAAAAAATAAGAATTATTCTAATTTCATATGAAATAGTTTGAGCCACCCCCCGAATGGCCCCCAATAAAGCATAATTAGAATTAGAAGATCAACCTCTTCCAATTAAAGTGTAAACCCCAAATCTCATACAACAAAAAAAAAATAGCCCCCCCAAGCTATAATTAATCATTAATGAATTTAATGGTATTACTGATCAAACCAAAATTACTATAAATAAGGAAACAACAGGAGAAAAATAAAAAGGAATTATATTGGACGCCGTTGGGATTCCCTGTTCCTTAATAAACAATTTAATAGCGTCACCAAAAGATTGTATAATACCAGTAAACCCAACCTTATTAGGCCCCTTACGTAATTGAATATAACCTAAAATTTTACGCTCAAATAAAATTATAAACGCCACTCTAATTAATACACCAACGACTATTAATAAGTAAGATAAAATTATTAAAAACAATTCCTTTATAATTACTAAATAAAATATTATTTTATATAAAGATTCTAATTCAATTGCACTAATCTGCCAATTTAGCAATTAATTGTTTTAAAATAATATGGTCCTTTCGTACTAAAAATATAATATTTATATTAAAGATAGAAACCAACCTGGCTCACACCGGTTTGAACTCAAATCATGTAAAAATTTAATAGTCGAACAGACTATAACTTTATAAAAGCTGCTTTATAAAAAATTTTTAATTCAACATCGAGGTCGCAAACTAATTTATCGATAAGAGCTCTTTAAATCAATTACGCTGTTATCCCTAAGGTAATTTGTTATTAAATTTTTATTAAAAGTTACTTAATTTAATAAAATAATACATTTAAGAAGTTTAATTTATTCTAAAATTGCCCCAACTAAATTTAAGTTAATATAATTAAATTAAACTAATAATATAAAATAAATAATTAAATAAAATTCTATAGGGTCTTATCGTCCCCTAACTAATTAAAGCATTTTCACTTTAAATTCAAATTCATACTAAAAATACAATAAAGAAAAACTACGTTTAGCCATTCATACCATTCTCTAATTAAGAGACTAATGATTATGCTACCTTTGCACGGTCAAAATACCGCGGCCCTTCAAATTTATCAGTGGGCAGACTTTACTTATTATAAGACCAAAAAGAAATGTTTTTGTTAAACAGCCGAAATTTTTTTGCCGAATTTATTTAATTTTAATTTTAATTTTTTAATTTATTAGAAAATTACTACTAATTTTATCATTATTTATATTATTAAACTGATTTTATAATACAGAAATTAACTAATAAAATAAAAATTAAATAATATTATTTTGTAATAAAATATAACTAACTAAAATAAATAGCTATTTATAGGCCTATTGTTTATATTATTTTATAAAATGAATTTATACTTTAATATAAAATAAGAGATAAACCCCCAATTAATAAATTATTTCTATAAAAATATAGTTAAATAAAATGACAAAAATAATATAGGTTAAATAAAATTACAAAAATAATAAAAGCTAAACTTTTAATTATACAATTAGATATAAAATAAAATGTATAGCCTGTCACCCCTATTATATAATTCAACAATTAATTTATTCAACAATAAAAAATATAATACAATAGCTCTGAATTTTTCGTAAAAATTCAATATAATTATAAAAATTAAATAAACACTAATACAAAAGGTAATAATACTGATTTTTAATTTTTAAAATTATTATATTTCACCCTCCCTTACAGTAATTTTTTATAAAAAATTCTTTTAAATACTAAATAACCAAAAACATTAAATTATTATTTAAAATTAAATAATAATATTACCTTTAAAAGTTCTTATCAATGTAAATGAAATGCTTTAACACAAGCTCTAATATTCTAATATCTCCTTCCGGAAATACCACTTTGTTACGACTTATCTAACTTTAAAGTCAGAGCGACGGGCGATATGTACATACTTTAGAACCAAATTATAATATTTTATAATTATTAAAATTACTATTAAATCCAGTTTTGTAAACTTATAATAAATAAAATACGCTATTATTTAAATAATTGTAACCCATCCACACTTTAAAATATTACACCTTGACTTGATTTAATTTATTATTATAAATTACTAAAAAAATATTTATTTAATTATGTAAACAGAGATGTATAAACAATTATTAAAGAAAAATATAGTGTAGTATCTTTAACGTGACAGGTTCCTCTAATTGGATTAAGCACCGCCAAATTCTTCAAGTTTCTATAATATACTACTCGGGTTTAAAATCAAATAGTATAATTGGGTATCTAATCCAAGTTTATAAGTCAATCAAGTAAAATTTGTTTAAAAAAGCTAGTTAAATTCAAATAAATAATTTCACCTAAAATACAAAAAACTAAATAAAATTAAAATTAAATTTAACCGAATAAATTAATTCAATTTTAATGTTTAACCGCAAATGCTGGCACAATTTTTATTTAAATCTAATAAAACAATTTCTATATCTTTTCATAATTTATATAATATAAAATACTGAATCATAATAAGTATCCATGTACAAAATTTATACAATAAATTAATAAGTCAGAATCAAACTTTTCTATTAAATTCACAAGTACTTCTTTATATTTTTCTAACTATTTTTTTTACTTTATAGTTAGAAAAATATAATATATGTATTGTAATATATGTATACATGTATATATATATATATTATTATGTTAATTAATAAATTTAAAACTATAATAAATAAGTTAACTATAATATAATGTTCTTAGGATAATCTTTAATAATTGTTTTAATATAGCCTTAATTCATAATATTTAAATATCGTTAATTACGTTCTTTTTCTTTTTTAAATTAATGATAATATTTTTAAAACTAATAAATTAAATTTTAATTTAAATAAATGTTAAATGTTAATAGTACTTTGTAGAACTATTTACAATAAATGTGAAATATTTATTATATATATATTAAAATTAAAATAATCACCCAAAAACTCAATTAATTAATTTTAATAAGTTCTTGTGAATTTAATAGAAAAGTTGTGAAAGTGGTTGAATATATTTTATTATAACAAAGAATCGATTCTTT